AATTAATTAACATAAAATAATGAGAATTAAATTAATAACATAATATAATAATATAAAATAATGAGAATTAATAATATAAAATACTATAATAAGAATTAAATTTTAGAAATCATTTAAGTAAAATTAAAGAAGAAGATGTTTCTTTTGTTCTTTTCAGGCGATTAGAACAGAAAGAAATAGTAAATATAATCAAGATAATTATGTATTTTAAAAATACTGTATTTCATTCATGGACAAAAATCCACTGTTTGGGGGTAGGGTTCCATAGGCGTGCATCCAGTAGGAATTGAACCTACGACTTCGCCAATTATGAGTTGGGCGCTTTAACCATTCAGCCATGGATGCTTCGTGGGAATCCTCGTACCTCATGAATAACCAAATTCCAATTGAAGTGAAATCTTTTGGATAAATCAAGAATATATATAATATAGGAGGTAGGGTTTTCTATGAGGAAGCATGAATTCCAATCCTGGATTTTCGAATGCAGAGAGGTATTTAGAGAGATCCAGAATTCTCGGTATTTCTTAGATTCATGGACTCAATTCAATTCAGCGGTATCTTTTATTCACATTTTGTTTGATCAAGAGAATTTTATGAAACTCTTCGACTCACGAGTTTGGAGTATCCTACTTTCACGCAATTCACAGGGTTCAATAAGGAATCGATATTTCACGATCAAGAATGTAGTATTCTTTGTCGTAGCCATCCTTATATATCGTATTAACAATCGAAAGATGATCGAAAGAAAAAATCTCTATTTGACAGGGCTTCTTCCTATACCTATGAGTTCCATTGGAACTAGCAATGCTAGATTGGAAGACTCAAAAGATTCTTCAAATATCAATAGGTTGATTATTCGGCTTCTGTATCCTACAAAAGCCAATCCTTCTTTTTTCTTGGACAGATGGTCAGAACTTCATCTAGATTTAAACCCGACTGAAAGGTCCACTAGAGATCAGAAATTATTTAAGAAAGAAGAAGATGTTTCTTTTGTTCTTTTCAGGCGATTAGAACAGAAAGAAATAGTAAATATAATCAAGATAATTATGTATTTAAAAAATACTGTCTCAATTCATCCTAAGGATGAACTTAACAGTTCCAACAATACTTCATTTGTGGACAAAAATCCACTGTTTGGTTTATTTCATCACCGGAACAGGGGGGGATACAGGTTACACCACTATTTTGTTGAATCAGAAGCGAGATTTCGAGAAATGGCAGATCTATTCAATCTATCAATAACCGAGCCGGATCTGGTGTATCATAAGGGATTTTCTTTTTCTATTGATTCTTTCGGATTGGATCAAAAACAATCTTTAAATGAGGGATTCAACTCTAGGGATGAATCAAAAAAGAAATCTTTATTGGTTCTACCTCCTCTTTTTTATGAAGAGAATGAATATGAATCTTTTTATGGAAGGATCATAAAACAGACCTCTTGCGGGAATGGTTTGGAAGATCCAAAACCCAAAATAGTGGTATTTACTAGCAACAACATAATGGAAACAGTCAATCAATATCGATTGATCCAAAATCTGATTCAAATCCAATATAGTACCTATGGGTACATAAGAAATGTATGGAATCGATTCTTTTTAATGAATCGATTCGATCGTAACTTCAAATATCTAATTCGAAGGTATCAAATAGAAAATCATATTCTGAATGATAAAACTAGAATAAAATACATGATCAACCTACATTTCTCAAATTTGAAAAAGAGTCGGAAGATATGGTTTCATCCTCCTAGTTTGATTTCTCGAGGCAAGAATAGGAATCCTAATGCATATAGATACAAATGGTCCAATGGGACCAAGGATTTCCAGGAAAATTTGGACCATTTCATTTCAGAACAGAATACTCATTTTCAAGTACTGTTCGATCGATTACGTATTAATCAATATTTGATTGCTTGGTCTGAGGTTATCGACAAAAAAGATTTGTCTAAGTCACTTTGTTTCTTTTTGTCCAAGTTTCTTCTCTTTTTGTCTAACTCACTTCCTTTTTTCTTTGTGAGTTTCGAGAGTATTCCCGCTCATAGGTCCGAGACCCACATCTATGAATTGAAAAGTCCTAATGAGCCTCGCTGGAATCAGTTGTTAGAATCAATAGGTCTTCAAATCGTTCATTTGAAAAAAAGGAAACACTTCTTATTAGATGACTATGATACTTCCCAAAAATCAAAATTATTGATCAATGGAGGAAGAATATCACCATTTTTGTTCAATAAGATACAAAAGAGGATGATTGACTCCTTGCATACTAGAAAGAATCGCAGTAAATCATTTTCTAACACGGATTCCTATTTCTCAATGATATCTCACGATCAAGACAATTGGTTGAATCCCGTGAAACCTTTTCATAGAAGTTCATTGATATCCTCTTTTTATAAAGCAAATCGACTTCGATTCTTGAATAATCGATATCCCTTCTCCTTCTATTGTAACAAAAGATTCTCTTTTTATGTGGAAAGGGCCTGCATCAATAATTATGATTTTACGTATGGACAATTTCTCAATATCTTGTTCAGTCACAACAAAATATTTTCTTTGTGCGGCAGTAAAAAAAAACATGCTTTTTTGGAGAGAGATACTATTTCACCAATCGAGTTACAGGTATCTAACATATTGATACCTAATGATTTTCCGCAAAGTGATGACGAAGGGTCGAACTTGGACAAACCTTTCCATTTTTCAATTCAATCCGATCCACTCGTTCGTAGAGCTATTTACTCGATCGCAGACATTTCTGGAACACCTCTAAAAGAGGAAGAAATAGTCAATTTGGAAAGAACTAATTGTCAACCTCTTTCAGATATGAATCCAGCTGATTCAGAAGGGAAGAACTTGCATCATTATCTCAATTTTAATTCAAACATGGGTTTGACTCACACTCCATATTCGGGGAAATATTTACCATCCAAAAACAGGAAAAAACATAGTCCTTGTCTAACAAAATCCCTTGAGAAAGGGCAGATGCATAGAACCTTTCAAATAGATAGTGTTTTTTCAACTCTCTCCAAATTGAATCGATTGCAAAGATATATACCATGGTTCCTTACCTCGACAGGGCAAAAATATATAAATTTCATATTTTTAGATACTTTTTCAGACCTAGTTCCGATCCTAAGTAGCAGTAAAAAATTTCAAAAATGGATATCCATTTTTCATGATATTATGCATGGACCAGAGATATTATGGGAAAGTCTTCAGAAAAAATTGTGTCTTTCACAATCACAATGGAATCTGATAAGTGAGATTTCGAGTAAGTGTTTCCATAATCTTCTGTGCGGAGAAATTATTCATCGAAATAATGAGTCACCATTGACATCGACACATGTGAGATCACTAAATATTCGGGAGTTCCGCTATTCAATCCTTTTCCTTCTTCTTGTTACTGGATATCTCATTCATACACATCTTCTCTTTGTTTCTCGATTCTCTAGTGAGTTACAGAGAGAGTTCGAACAGGTCAAATCTTTGATGATTCCATCATACATGATTGAGTTGCGAAAACTTCTGGATAGGTATCCTACATCGGGACTGAATTCTTTCTGGTTAAAGAATCTCTTTCTAGTTGCTCTGGAACAATTGGGAAATTTTCTAGAAGAAAGACGAGGTTCTGCTTCTGGCAGCAACATGCTATGGGGTGGTGGTCCAGCTTATGGGGTCAAATCCATACATTCTAAGAAGAAAGGTTTTAATCTCATTGATCTCATAAGTATTATACCAAATCCCATCAATCGAATCGTATTTTCGAGAAATACAAGACATCTAAGTCATACAAGTAAAGCCATCTATTCCTTTATAAGAAAAAGAAAAAATGTGAATAGTGAGTGGATTGATGATAAAATAGAATCCTGGATCTCGAAGAGTGATTTGATTGCTGATAAAGAAAGAGAATTCTTGGTTCAATTCTCTACCTTAACGACAGAAAAGGGGATTGATCAAATTCTATTAAGTCTGACACATAGTGATCATTTATCAAAGAATAACTCCGGTTATCAAATGATTGAACAACCAGGAACAATTTACTTACGATATTTAATTGACATTCATAAAAAGTGTCTAATGAATTATGAGTTCAATACATCCTGCTTAGCAGAAAGACGGATATTCCTTGCTCATTCTCAGACAATCACTGATTCACAAACCTCGTGTGGGGCTAGTAATTTGGATTCGCCATCTCACGGGAAACCCTTTTCGCTCCGGTTAGCCCTACCTCCTGCTAGAGGTATTTTAGTGATAGGTTCTATAGGAACTGGACGATCCTATTTGGTCAAACACCTAGCGACCAATTCGTATGTTCCTTTCATTACAGTATTTCTGAACAAGTTCCTGGATGACCATCCGAAGGGTTTTCCTATTGATGATATTGAGGATCAAATTTTTGATGATAGAGAGGGTACCATTTACAGTCTTTTACCTAGTAACGATAGTTACTATAGTTATGATAATGATGATAGTGACGATTTCGACCGTGACCTTGATAGGGAGCTGAAGTTTATAGCTATGAAGGGTGTGCTACCTAGGGATATGATGCCGGAAATAGACCGATTTTTTATCACCCTTCAATTCGAATTAGCAAAAGCAATGTCTCCTTGCATAATTTGGATTCCAAACATTCATGATCTGGATATGAATGAGTCGAATGACTTATCCCTCGGTCTATTAGTGAACTATCTCTCCAGGGATAGTGAAAGATGTTCCACTAGAAATATTCTTGTTATTGCTTCGACTCATATTCCTCAAAAAGTGGATCCTGCTCTAATCGCTCCGAATAAATTAAATACATGCATTAAGATACGAAGGCTTCTTATTCCACAACAACGAAAGCACTTTTTCACTCTTTCATATACTAGGGGATTTCACTTGGAAAAGCAAATGTTCCATACTAATGGATTAGGTTCCATAACTATGGGTTCCAATGTACGAGATCTTGTAGCCCTTACGAATGAGGCCCTATCGATTAGTATTATACAAAAGAAATCTATTCTAGAC